AAATAAAAGGAATTCTAATATCTAACTAATATATAATATGTATTATAAATAAAAAAACCTTCAAATCCGAAATTCTATAAAATTCTATAATTCTATTTATTTATTCTATTTCTATTTATTCTAATTCTATTATATATAGAATAAATTTTTTATTTTATATCTATATTTTATAGATATATATATTTCTATATATTTTATATATTTCTATTATATATTAAATAAGAATATTTATATATATATTTTATATATATTAAATATATTTCTATTTAATATATATTTATGAGATTCTGTATGAAATTATGTTTATGAAAAGATCTTTGTTTTTCAGACTCTGACGTGTCAACAAATACATACAATAGAATAAGGCGTTCCTAGATCCGTGCGACTCAATATTCGATTCGATTTGAGTTGAGTTGAATTAGGTTGGTTTTTTTTTTTCTTTTTTTTTTTAGCGGATTCGTGTTAGAATTTTGACTCCAAGGATTCACCAAAATTTGGGGGTATACCGAAGAAGTCTCACTAACACTTTGATTACGGACAGTAAAAGAGGAAAATTCTATTTATATAGAATCAATATAAAATCAATCTACCCACGAGGATTCATTAAGAAAATGGGGTTTTGTTTATTTTATTCTTTTCTTATCCAAGAAAAAAAAGAGCGATTGGATCCATTGAAATGCGCTTTTGTTTTCAGTTTGATACTCTGAGCGATCTCCTTGTGAGCGAGCTTATGGGAATGATTTTAACCAAGCAACTGGAAGCGACCAGTTCCAATCAACAAAGAATACAATAATTAGGAAAAAACTATACAACTTTTTTTTATTTGTATTTGGATATTCTTTATTGTTTTAGTTTGCTTTAGTTTTAAGAATATTATTTTCATTTTCTATTTTATTAATTTAATGAATATTTTAAATTAATAAAATAGAAAATATAGGGCTATACGGACTCGAACCGTAGACCTTCTCGGTAAAACAGATCGAACTGATTATTATCAAAATGATTCGACCTATTTCAAAGACCCAACATGCATTTTTTTTGCATTGGGCTCTTTCATTAACTGAAAGAAATATCAGCTAGTCTACCATATTTTTTTTTTTCTGAGAGAAAAAAAAGAAGATGGTTCCATGTGCTCTGATTCATTACTGATACAGGAGCACTACCAAAGTGTTTCAAAGAAGGGAAGGGTTATCTTGACGTAGGTCTGCTTCTGGCCTAGATCAACCTAAGTTAAATGGAGTCTCTATCATCCTGATTAAAAAATCAAACATGAAACTTCATACACCTTAAGATTCATAGGACGAAAAGAGAATTTTTGGGGTCCTTATACTCATTATGCCTAGCATTGAATAGACTGGGTATTCACCCTATCAATATATCAAATCAATGATGGATTCGATTCGGATCCTGCCTAAACGGCACCCGAATCGGACCCAACCATTTGTCAGGCTATTGTTCTCTTGTTTTGTTCCTTCAAGAGTAAGACATCGATTTCTCAAAAGGATCAATTCTTTTGATTGCATGATAGACTCCCCTGAAAAACATTGGCGCGCGTGTAAACGAGGTGCTCTACCTAACTGAGCTATAGCCCTTGTGTTTGTGATACATATTTTATCATATTATGTAGATAATTTCTTGTCAAGATGAATATTACATGATCCAATATCATAATCATACCTTTTTGGTCGGTTTGATTGGTATTGCTTAGAAGTAATATTGGATTTATAATCCATCGATGTGATAGGTCCCTTTTCTTTCTCTTTATGATTCCTTATGATTATGATAATAAATGACCTACTTAACTCAGTGGTTAGAGTATTGCTTTCATACGGCGGGAGTCATTGGTTCAAATCCAATAGTAGGTAGAACTTATTAGATACCATTGATCCCGGTGTCTAATAAGTTTTTCTACCCACTTTCTTTTATTTATTTTCTATCTTTTTCATCCTATTCTATTTACGTTTTCAATTTTCAAATTTTTCGTTAGATCAAAATCTGATTTCACTTTTCATTTTATTTGATTCTATTTAATCGGCAGAATCAAAATGGGATGGAGAAACAAAAGTTCTGTTTATACGGAAATTCTTTCGATTAACCAACTAGTTACGAAATCGCGTTGATAGCCTCTACTCGTGTCCTAGCCCGTCTGAGAGCTAGATTTGCCTCAATTGTTTGCCTCTTGCCTTCAGCTTTCCTCAAGCTAGCTTCCGCTAGTTCAAGAGCTTGCTGAGCTTCTTGTGGATCAATGTCACTACCCTTCTCCGCATCATTTACTAAAATAGTGATTTCATTGTTGCCTATTCTAGCAAAACCACCCATCAGAGCCATCGTTAACCATTGGTCGTTAAGGCGTATTCTCAAAATACCTATATCTACAGCTGTGGCAATCGGCGCGTGATTTGGTAATACGCCAATTTGTCCGCTATTAGTAGATAAAATGATTTCTTTCACTTCTGAATCCCAAACAATTCGATTAGGGGTGAGTACGCAAAGATTTAAG